TAGAAATTCGTTATTATATAGTTAAATATCATTACTGACAAAAATAATAATACAAATGATCAATTATTTGAAAAAGATTAATTAAATATTTAAGTTTAAATAAAATATTCTAATTAGGTATTATATGAATTATTGATTAAATAATTTGATTGATTAATAAAATAAAGTAATTGATTTTTAATACATTTATAAATAATTAATTTATATTTTATAAATAATCTACACTCTATACTATATAAGAGTGTAGATTAATTAATTATATTATTAAATAATTATATAAATATATATTTAAATATAAATAATTAATATTAAATATTTATAAATAATCTACACTCTATACTTTAAAAAATAATAGTATTTAAGAGTGTAGATTAATAATTATTTAAATATAATATAATATGTATATATATATAAATATATTATATATATATTTTATAATATATAATCTACACTCTATACTATATAAGAGTGTAGATTAATTAGTATATATGTTAATATTATAAAATATATTATATTAATATTAATATATAAATATATATATAATTTAAATTATAAATACTACCAATTCTATACTATATAAGAATTGGTAGTAATTGATATATAATATTTTATAATTTATTCTTTTTATAAATTAAAATTTTAATATAAAACTATATTAAAATTTAAGAATTAATATTAAATCCAAATTTGATTAAATTAATATAAATTAATGATAAACTTTTATAGTAATATCTTTATGAAAATTTAATAAGAATTATCCAATTAAACTTAATTTTAATTAAATCATAATAAATTAACAATTATAACTATATTTTTACCTTCTTTTCTTTTAGAGAAGAAAAGAAGGTAAAAATATAGTTATAATTGTTAATTTATTATGATTTAATTAAAATTAAGTTTAATTGGATAATTCTTATTTGATTAATTTCTTATTTTTTTTAGGAACTGTCTTTTATATTTTTAAATCCAAATTTGATTAATTTAAACTTAATAAAGTTTGACTATTCTTTTTTATTAAGGTGGTAATATGATTAATTGAATAACTATTAATTTTATTATTATTCAGTAATTAGTATTAATTTTAAATATTATTATTGATTTAGATATTTAATTAGGTTAGTTTAAATTTGTGCCAGCATTCGCGGTTAGACATTTCTTTCAAGTAATTTAAATTTTTAATAAATTATATTTTTTACATGATTTTACTAATTTTTAATTTAAGTGAAATTTATTTTAAATTTTTATCTTTTATTAATTTTATAAATTATTATTATAAACTAGGATTAGATACCCTATTATTAATAAATTTACATTAATTTTAATATTAGTAGTTAAGATCTTTAAAATTTGAAGAATTTGGCGGTTATTTATTTTATTAGAGGAACCTGTTACATAATTGATAAACCACAATAATTCCTACTTAAAATTTATTTGTATACCGCTATATAGAATATTTTAATAAAAAATTTTCTTTTTTAATGAGTAATAAAATTTAGGTCAAGGTGCAGTTTTTATTAAGTAATAATGGGTTACTATAATTATAAATTTTATGGATTTTATAATTATTTTATAAATAAAAAAGGATTTAATAGTAATTTTAATTAATTAATTATTTTGAATAAATTCTAAATAATGTACTTATCGCCCGTCGCTCTCATTATTAATTGAGATAAGTCGTAACAAAGTAACCTTACCGGAAGGTAAGGTTAGAAGGTGAGATGTAGCTTATTATTAAAGCTAATTATTTACATTAATTTGAAAATATTTTTATTCTTCTTAATTTAAATTATAATTTAAATTTAATTTTATTAATTAGCCAACTTTATTACTGTAAAGATTTTGTAATTTAGTTTAAATAAAATTATTAGTACCTTTTGTATCAGGGTTTATTAATTAATTAAATATTTTTATTTCTCGAAATTTAAACATCTATTATTAATTATTTTTTTTTTGTTGTATAAAAATTATTAAGTTAAGAATAGTAACTAAAAGTTAATCGTTTTTTATATATATCTAGTTATTTTAGACAAAATTTAATTTTAATTTATAAATAAATTTATTTTATAAGGGATAATCTTTATATTTTTTTATAATTTTAATAGATTAATTTTTATTATTATTTATATTTTAATTATAGTTTTTAATAAATTGAAATTTTTATTTTAATATTTATTTTTATTTAAGTACTTATAAAATATTTAAAATTAATTTTATTTTTAATTTATAATGATAAAATTATTAGTTATTAATTATATATTAAATGAATTAGACAAAAATTAATTCCCAACTGTTTAACAAAAACATTTCTTTTAGATTTATTTTAAAAGTAAATTCTGCCCAATGATTGATTAAATGGCCGCAGTATTCTAACTGTGCAAAGGTAGCATAATAATTAGTCCCTTAATTGGGGACTTGTATGAATGATTTCATGAGGTATTTATTATATATAAATTAGTAAATTAACTTTATTTTTTTGTTAAAAAGCTGAATTGTTTTAGTGGGACGATAAGACCCTATAGAACTTAAATTTAAATTAGTACAATTATTAATTTTTTAGTATTATATTAATTTATTTTTTTTCTGGGGAAGAATATAAATTTTTAATTTTATTTTTTTAATTCATATATTTATGTTAATAAGGATTTATTTTATAATTTTAAGTTAAAGTTACCTTAGGGATAACAGCGTAATTTTTATGGAGAGTTCATATCTATATAAAAGTTTGCGACCTCGATGTTGAATTAAGATAAAATTAGGGGGTAGATTTTCTAATTATAAGTCTGTTCGACTTTTTATTCTTACATGATTTGAGTTCAAACCGGTGTGAGCCAGGTTGGTTTCTATCTTCTTGTTAATTAAATAATTTAGTACGAAAGGACCAATTATTTTTTAATATAAAATATTAACTTGGCAGAAATCTATGCCTTAAATTTAGAATTTAATTATATAATTAATTTATAGTTAATAATTTTATTTATTGTAATATTAATTTTGGTTCTGTGTATTATAGTTGCGGTAGGTTTTTTTACATTATTAGAGCGTAAAATTATAGGTTTAATACATAATCGTAAAGGCCCAAATAAAGTTGGTATTATAGGTATCTTGCAGCCTTTTAGAGATGGTGCAAAATTATTTTTAAAGGAGCAAGTATTTATTATAAATGCTAATTATATAATTTATTTCATTTGCCCAGTTATTGTATTAATTCAATCTTTATTTATATGAGCCTTATTCCCTTTTTTTGTAAATTCTATAGAATTTGAATATGGATTTTTATTTTTTTTAAGAGTTTCTAGATTGGGTGTTTATGGGCTAATTATTTGTGGTTGATCTTCTAATAGAATATATGCCTTACTTGGATGTTTACGAAGAATTTCTCAGGCCATTTCTTATGAAGTTTCATTGTCTCTAATTTTATTAAGATTTTTTTTTATTTGTGATAGATATAATTTTATTAATATTAATTTTATACAATTTAATAATTGATTTATTTTTTATTCTATTCCGATTTTTTTTTGTTGACTTTCCTGTTGTTTAGCAGAAACAAATCGATCACCTTTTGATTTCGCTGAGGGGGAAAGAGAATTAGTGTCTGGTTTTAACATTGAATATGGTAGAGGTGGTTTTGCTTTGTTATTTATTGCTGAGTATGGTAGAATTATTTTTATATCATTATTAACAAGACTAATTTTTATAGGTGGTGATTATTATTCATTTATATTTTTTATAAAAATTATATTTTTGTGTTTTTTTTTTGTTTGAGTTCGGTGCTCCCTCCCTCGGTACCGTTATGACAAATTAATATATCTTGCTTGAAAGTGTTACCTCCCAATAGCGTTAAACTTTATTTTTATATTTATTTTAATTAAATTAAATTCAAATGATTTTTTTAAATAAAGATAGTAAGAAGTTACCTAACTTGTACTTTCAAAATACATGCTTTTTTTAAGCTAACTATCTTAATTAATTAATTTATCTCAAATTTTTGTAATAATAGGGTCAATAATAAAATAATTGAAATATAAAAAAGTCAAAATTATCCCAACAGTTACATAAGGGTCCTCTACAGGTCGAGCTCCAATTCAAGTTAATAAAATTACAATGGATACAAAAAACCAAAAGTTAAATTGACTAATAGGATAAAATGACAATCCCTTAAATTTTATTTTTATAGAAAATGGTAAAATTATTAAAATTAAAATTGAAAGAAATAAAGCTAATACCCCCCCTAATTTATTGGGAATTGATCGCAAAATAACATAAGCAAATAAAAAGTATCATTCTGGTTGAATATGGATTGGAATCACCATTGGGTTAACAGGGGTAAAATTGTCAGGATCCCCTAATATAAATGGTTCTGCTAAATTTAAAATTAATAATGATGTTAAAATTAAAATTAAACCTATTACATCTTTAATAGAAAAATAAGGATGAAACGGAATTTTATCTATGTCTGAATTAACCCCAATTGGGTTATTAGACCCAGTTATATGTAAAAAAAAAATATGAATTACTGACATTATTAAAATAACAAAAGGTAGTATAAAATGTAATCTAAAAAATCGTGAAAGTGTGGCATTATCCACTGCGAACCCACCTCAAATTCAATTAACTAATATTGATCCAATATATGGAAAGGCTGATAATAAATTAGTAATAACAGTAGCCCCTCAAAATGATATTTGCCCTCAGGGCAATACATACCCTAAGAAAGCTGTACCTATTGTGATTAATATTAAAATTACACCAGTAATTCAGGTTTTAATAAACTTGTAAGAGCCATAGTATATACCCCGACCAGCATGAAGATATAAACAAATAAAAAATAAAGAAGCTCCATTTGCATGAATTGTTCGTATTAACCAACCGTAATTTACATCTCGAGTAATATGACTAACTGTATAAAATGCTAATTCAATGTTGGCTGAATAGTGTATAGACAATAAAATACCTGAAATAAGTTGAATAGTAAGGCAACTTCCTAAAATTACACCAAAATTTCATCAAGCTGATAAATTAATTGGAGCTGGTAAGTCAATAACTGAATAGTTAATAATTTTAATTAAAGGATTAAATTTACGGATAGGTTTTATGATAACAATTTATTCGTAAAGGCCCTTCAAAAAATTTAACAATTTTTGACACAGATACTATAGTAATTAATAAATAAATAACCAATATTAAAGTAACATAAATTGATTTAAAATTATAAATTTTTAGTAAAGAAATATTTAATTCTCTTGATTCTATTAAATTTTGATTCTCAGTAATTACTCAATCACTTAATATCTCATCTCTTATAAACATTAACATAAATAAAATTATAGTTAAATTAATATTTAATTTAAATTTTTCATTTGATGCAATTCTTCTTAAATATATAATTAAAATTAATAAACCTCCAATCATTATAAGAAATGTAATTATTGTAAATCAGGAAGATTTTAAAATTAAATTAATAAAAATAATTGATATCAAAGTTTGAAATAGGAGTATTAATCCCATAGATATGGGATTTTTAATAAAATTAATTATAATAGAAACTAGAATTATAAATTTTATAATTATGAATTTAATATCAACAAATAGTTTATTAAAATTTAATTTTTGGGTATTTAAGATGTAAATTATTTACTTTGTTGATGTTTTTAAGATTAAATAATCTAAATTTAGTTTACAAAACTAATGTTTTAATTAAACTATAAAAATGAATCAATTAAATTTTATATATATTTTTACTATAAACATCCTTTGTTTAGCTATTATTCGAAAGCATATTTTATTATGTCTTATAAGTTTTGAATTCATTGTTATATCATTGTTACTAATAATTATAGGTTACTGTTTATTATTTAATCATTCTTTATATTTATATCTAATCATAATAACCTTTTATGTATGTGAAGGTGTTATAGGCTTAGGTATTTTAGTTCGTATAATTCGATCTCATGGTAATGATTATTTAAATTCTATATTTATAACATAAGAATTAAATTCATAATTTTAATCATCCGTGTGAGTATAAATAATATAAGAATCATTATTCAGTTCTTAATAATTTTAATTATGATTATGTACATATTAATAAACTCTACTATTTTTTTTTCATCAGTTTCTTATTGTTTGGGGGCCGACTTTATATCTTATGGGTTAATTATTTTAACTATTTATATTATTAGATTAATAATTATTAGAGTTAACAAAAATATAATTTATATAAATTTATTTTTATTTGTAAATTTAATCTTATGTTTATGTTTAGTTTTAATTTTTATAGTTACAAATTTAATATATATATATATATTCTTTGAATTTAGACTTATTCCACTTTTAATTATGGTTTTTGGTTGAGGTTATCAACCTGAGCGGTTGAGAGCAGGACTTTATTTATTTTTTTACACATTAATAGCTTCACTACCCTTATTATTATTTTTTATTTATATATTTAGAATTAATGGTAACTTATTTGTTGATAATGTAGTTTTTACAAAAAAATTTATATTTCTTAATGTAGTTATATTATTGGCATTTTTAGTAAAATTACCCATATTTATATTTCATTTCTGATTACCAAAAGCTCATGTTCAAGCTCCAGTTTTTGGGTCAATAATTTTAGCTGGACTACTTCTGAAAATTGGAGGTTACGGAATTATTCGTTTAATATTTATATGTGAGGAATTATTTTTACAGTATAATTATATTTGATTTACATTAAGACTTATTGGTTCATTTTTAGTTAGTCTTATTTGTTTAACTCAAACCGATGTAAAGTCAATAATTGCATTTTCTTCAGTTGCCCATATAGCAATATGTATTATAAGAATAATAACAATATCAAATTGAGGTTTATTTGGAACTTATATATTAATACTTTCACACGGTTTATGTTCATCTGCTTTATTCTGTCTGATCACAATTAGATACGAACGCTATAAAAGACGAAGATTTTTTATTAATAAAGGATTACAAAATTTTATGCCTTCTATAAGTATGTTCTGGTTTTTAATATGTGCTTTTAATATAAGCTGTCCACCAAGATTAAATTTTATTAGAGAAATTTTCATTTTAACTAGAATAATTTCGTATTGATTTAATTCCTTTTTAATTTTTATATTTATTTCTTTTTTATCAGCTTGCTTCAGATTTTTTTTATTTAGATTTACTCAACATGGTAATTTCCACTATATATACTCTTACACTAGAGGGTTTACTCGAGAATATTTATTACTAATAATACATTTATTACCAATTGTAATAATTTTATTAATAATAAATTTAATTAATTAATTTAAATAGTTTAATTAAAATAAAGATTTGTGGTATCTTAGATACTATGAAGTTTTAAATTTAGAAAAATTTTAATTTATATTAATCTAGGGGCCGGCTATTATTAATTTTATCTGTAATTATAATTCAATTTAGAATAAGTTTTTTAAATAGATCTAAGAATATTCTTATTGAATGAACAATTATTAGAATTAACTCATTTAATTTAAACTATATTATATTTTTTGATTGAATTTCACTTATATTTATAAGAGTCGTGATAATTATTAGATCTATAGTAATTTTATATAGATCAGAATATATAGGAATTAAATCATTCTCTTCTAACCGATTTTTATTTTTAGTACTAATATTTATTCTTAGAATAATATTAATAATTGTTAGACCAAATTTAATAAGAAATCTATTAGGTTGAGAAGGGTCAGGTCTTGTATCATATTGTTTAGTTTTTTACTATAATTCATTAAAAAGTTATTTAGCAGGTATATTAACATGTTTGGTAAATCGACTAGGGGATATTGGGTTAATTATTTCAGTTAGTTGGTTATCTTGTTATGGTAGTTGAAACTTCCTATTTTATCTTGAAAAATATAATTATTATATATATATATTAATTATTGTATCTTCATTTACTAAAAGAGCACAAATTCCTTTTTCTATATGACTTCCGGCAGCTATAGCTGCCCCAACACCAGTTTCATCCCTTGTTCATTCATCAACTTTAGTTACTGCAGGAGTTTACCTTCTTATTCGATTTTTTAATAAATTACAATTTAATAATTTCTGATTTGTTATCATTAGAATAATAACAATAATAATATCTTCATTTTGTGCATTATATGAATTTGATTTGAAAAAAATTATCGCCCTTTCTACCCTAAGTCAGCTAGGGTTAATAATAAGTTCTTTATTTTTTGGGTTAAGGGAAATAACATTTTTCCATTTATGTACTCATGCTATATTTAAATCACTATTATTTTTGTGTGCAGGTATTTTTATTTTTCATATAAATGATAATCAGGATATTCGATGTATGGGGCCTACCTGTATTATAATACCTTATACCACTTCATGTTTTATAATTTCTAATATTACCCTTTGTGGAATACCATTTTTATCGGGCTTTTATTCAAAGGATTTAATTGTTGAATTATACTCATCAGGGATATGTAATAGTATAATCTATATATTATTTTATATTTCTCTCAGATTAACAGTTTTATATACTATTCGACTTATTTATTATAGACTAATATTTAATGTAAAGAATAATTCAATAAATTTATTTTTAGAAAAATTAAACATAATAAAATATAGAATTTTAATTTTAGTAATTAACTCAACTATATTTGGTTGTATAATAGGGTGATTAACTATAATAAACACAACTTTAATTATATTAACATTTAATATTAAATTATTAACCACAATAATAATTATTAGCGGTGTAATTTTAAGATTAGAATATCTAAAAATTAATAAATATATAATAATAAATTACTATTATGAAATTACTAATATGTGAATAATATTTAATTATTCATATTACATTTTTAAGTTAACTTATAAATTTATTTTTAAATATAAGAACATATTAAATTGAGGTGAAATCTATGGACCTCGTGGGTTAAGTTATTTATTAATTTCTATATCAAATAAATATCAATTATATTATATTAGTAATTTTAAAATTTTACTAATTTCATTTTTAATTTGATTGACAATAATAATTTACTTAAATAGCTTATAAATTAGAGCATAATATTGAAGATATTAACGAGAAATTATTTCTTTAAGTAATTCATAAACTTAAAGTTTTTTTTTTAATGAAAATAAAATGTTTTATAAACTACATGAATAAGAGATAAACGGAATTTAACCGCATCAGAAATTAGTTAGCAGCCATTTCTTAATCATGATCTCTTTTAACAGGAATTTAAATTCAATAATTTTATTAACAATAAAATACCTCTAATTTGGCTTCTGTTAAAACATGAGGAATAACCTTATTTTTAGGTCGAAACTAAATGTAATAAATTACTTCTATGTTAATTAAGATTAGCTCAAAAGCACCTTTTAATTGCAAATTAAATATTATAATTAAACATAATCCTAATAATTTAGTTCAATTAAGTATACCATTTAATCATTCATAATATAAGCCTACACATAAAATAAAAATAAAAATTAATGATGAAGTTAATCAAAAAAAGAGTAAAGTTGTATTTAAAGTTAAAATTATTGGTAGAATAATAATAATTTCAATATCAAATACTAGGAAAATAACAGCAATTAAAAAAAAATGAATAGAAAATGGTATACGTTTATCAGCTATAGGGTTAAAGCCACACTCAAACGGGCTTCTCTTTTGAGAATCTATCAAAGATTTTTTTCTAATTAATAAAATTAAAAAACTAATAATAAATAAAATTAAAAAAATTAAAACAAAAAAAATAAATAATGAATTAATTACCTTATTCCAAATGGAACATTTAAGTTGGAAGCTTAAAATACTTTTTATATTAATAAGTTATTTACCTCATCAATAAATTGAAATATAAAGAAATAATCAGACTACATCTACAAAATGTCAATACCAAGCAGAAGCTTCAAAACCTAAATGGTGGTCCTTATGGAAATGGAGATTTTTAACTCGAATAAAAGAAACATAAATAAAGATAGTACCAATAATTACATGTAATCCATGAAAACCAGTGGTTAAAAAAAAAGTTGATCCATAGACTGAATCACTGATACAAAAAGGAGATTCAATATATTCAAATAATTGAAGTAAAGTAAAATAAAAACCTAAAATCACAGTTACTAAAAGGCCATGTATTGTTTGTGTATAATTATTATTAATTAATGAATTATGAGCTCAGGTAATAGAAACACCAGAAGATAATAAAACCATTGTATTTAATATGGGGATATTAATAGGATTAAATGATAAAATACCTACAGGGGGTCAAATTAAACCTAATTCAATTGAAGGTCTTAATCTTCTATGAAAAAATGCTCAAAAAAATGAAAAGAAAAATAAAACTTCCGAAGTAATAAATAAAATTATACCAACTTTTATACTTACTATAACTGTAGAAGTGTGTAATCCTTGAAACGTAGATTCTCGAACTACATCTCGTCACCATTGAATTATAGTTAAAATTACAATAAATGAACCTAAAGTCATTAAAATTATATTAAATTGATGAAATCATATAATTATTCCTGATATTATTGTTAAAAGACCAATTGAACCTACTAAAGGTCAAGGTCTTTTGTCTACTAAATGAAATGGATGATTATTCATTAAATCTTCTCTAGAATATAAAGTTGTTAATGTTATAAAAACATATGATTGAATTAATGCAACTGCTAATTCAAATAATATTAAAATTAAATAAACAACCATAGCATATATTATGATTATGAAACCATAAGTATTGTTACCTAATAAAGATATTAATAAATGGCCAGCAATTATATTTGCAGTTAAACGAACAGCTAAGGAACCTGGTCGAATTAAATTTCTAATAGTCTCAATAAGAACTATAAAAGGTATTAAAACCCCAGGAGTACCTATAGGTACTAAATGACTAAACATACTGTTAGTTTTATTAATTCAACCATAAATTATGAAAGATAGCCAAAGTGGTAAACCTAAAGCTAATGAAAATACTAGTTGTGAAGAAGATGTATAAATATAAGGTATTAATCCAGGTATATTATTTATTAAAATAACTAAAAATAAAGAAATTAAAATCAAAGTCATACCCTTTAAATTTGTTAAATTACTTATTTCAGAGTTTAAACCTATTATTAATTTTCTAAAAATTAATTCAATTTTATTATTAATAACTCAAAATTTAAATGGAATAAAAAAAATTAACAAAAAAGATCTTATTCAATTTAATGATAAAATACCAGTGCATGGGTCAAAAACAGAAAATAAATTCATTATCATGACCAAATAAAAATACTTTTTTTAGTAGATTTAATATAATTAATAGAATAACTTAAATTAAAATAAACATAACATATAGAAATAAAAAAAATAATGATAAAAAATAATATTAGAGATAATCATCATACTGGTGCTATTTGAGGTATAAAGAGTTACTTAGATGTAATTTTAACTTGACAAATTAATGTTTTAATTAAACTAAACTCTTTCATTAAGGATATACGCTACTATATCAAAAGTTGGTTTAAGAGACCAATACTTGCATTTAAGTTTCTTAATGAATAATTAATTAATCAATTTAAAAAAGAATTTAAATTTAAAGATTCAATACAAATTGGTATAAAACTATGATTAGAGCCGCAAATTTCTGAACATTGCCCATAAAATAAACCGGGGCGATTAATAAAAATATTACCCTGATTAATTCGACCTGGATTTGCATCAACCTTGACACCCAGGGAAGGGATAGTTCAAGAATGAATAACATCAAATGAAGTAGCTAGAATCCGAGATTGAATATTAAATGGAAGAACTAAACAATTATCTACTTCTAATAAACGAAATTCACCATCAGTTAAGTCTAGGGTACGATTTATATATGAATCAAAATCAATTTTATTAAAATCAGAATATTCATAAGATCAGTACCACTGATGACCAACAGCCTTGATTGAGATTATACAATTATTATTTTCTTCCATTAAATATAAAATTTGTAAAGATGGTAAAGCAATAAAAATTAATATTACAGCAGGTAAAATAGTTCATACTAATTCAATAATTTGACCTTCAAGCAAATTTCGATTAACATATTTAACCAGAAGAAGAGAAGATATTATATATCCAACCCCAATTGTAATAATTAAAACAATTATTATAGTGTGATCATGAAATATAATAAGTTGTTCCATAGTTGGTGAAGAAGCATCTTGAAATCTTAATCCTATTCAATAAATCACTTCTAAAAAAATATAAATATTTATATATGAATCTTAAATTCATTGCACTAATCTGCCATATTAGATCTTTAGTAAATTTGGCAGTTCAGAATAAGAATGCTCTCTGGGAGGTGTTAATTGAAATCATTCAATTGAAGTTAAGTTATTATTCTTAAATATTACTAAACGCTTTGAAATCATTCTTTCTCAAACAATAAATATGAAAAATAAAACTCTAAATAAAGAAATAACTCTACCTAATGAAGATAAAAAATTTCAAAAAGAATAAATGTCAGGATAATCAGAATAACGACGTGGAAAGCCATACAATCCTAAGAAATGTTGAGGGAAAAAAGTTAAGTTTACCCCAAAGAATATCACAAAAAATTGAATTTTTAATCATTTAGGGTTCATAGTTATACCTGTAAAAAGAGGATATCAATGAATAAACCCACCCATAATAGCAAATACAGCACCTATTGAAAGAACATAGTGAAAATGAGCAACAACATAATAAGTATCATGTAAAACAATATCAATAGAAGAATTAGATAAAATAATACCAGTTAACCCACCCATAGTAAATAGAAACACAAAACCATAAGATCAAATCATTGAAATTCTGTTTTTAATTAATACCCCATGTATAGTGGCAACTCATCTAAAAACTTTAATACCAGTAGGTACAGCAATGATTATTGTAGCTGAAGTAAAATAAGCTCGTGAATCTACATCTATACCTACTGTAAATATATGATGAGCTCAAACTACAAATCCTAATAAACCAATAGACATTATGGCATAAACTATCCCAATATAGCCAAAAGATTCGTTCTTACCTCTTTCTTGAGTAACAATATGTGAAATTAGTCCAAAACCAGGTAAAATAAGAATATACACTTCAGGGTGCCCGAAAAATCAAAATAAATGTTGATATAAAATTGGATCCCCACCACCTGATGGGTCAAAAAAAGAAGTATTTAAATTACGATCAGTAAGAAGTATCGTGATAGCACCAGCTAAAACTGGTAATGATAACAATAATAGAATAGCTGTAATAAAAACTGACCAAACAAATAACGGAATTTTATCAAATCTTATACCCTCACATCGTATATTAAAAACAGTTGTGATAAAATTAACTGCACCTAAAATAGAGGAAATACCAGCTAAATGAAGAGAAAAAATAGCTAAATCTACACTTGAACCCCCATGAGCAATATTAGAGGAAAGAGGCGGATATACTGTTCAACCAGTCCCTGCACCAACTTCAACAAATGAACTTAAAGTTAATAAAAATAAAGAGGGAATTAATAATCAAAATCTTATATTATTTAATCGTGGGAAAGCTATATCAGGAGCCCCAATTATTAAAGGTAAGAGTCAATTTCCAAACCCACCAATTATAATAGGTATAACTATAAAAAAAATTATAATAAAAGCATGGGAAGTGACAATTACATTATATATTTGATCATTATTAAAAAAAGAACCAGGTTGAGCTAATTCAACACGAATTAATATACTTAACATTATACCAACTATTCCGGATCAAATACCAAAAATAAAATATAAAGTTCCAATATCCTTGTGATTAGTAGAAAATAATCATTTATTCATAATTAAGGTGTCTGATTAAAGTAATAAACTGTAAATTTATTCATAAACATTTTGTTTTCTTAATAGATCTTATAGTTTAAGTAAAAACGTTAAATTGCAAATTTAAAGAAAGCTGTTGTTTAAGATTTACTAAAAAAGTATAAGTAACTTTGAAGGTTACTAGTTTAATTAACTTAAAATCTTACTTAATTATCTTAAAATAAATAAAATTCGATTATACGATTAAATTAAAATTAAGTAAAATTAAAGAATTGGTAGAAATTAAATTTAAATTTAATTTTGATATAAAAGTAAAAATTATTACAGTAATAAATGTAACACGAATATAAAAAAATATAATTAATAAAGATATTAAAATTATAGCAAAAGAAATAAAATAAAAATTTATAAAAAGTATTAATTCTAAAATAAATAACTTAATTAAAAAACCTAGCAAAGGAGGTATACCTCCTATAGATAACAAATTAATGAAAAGAGTAAATTTATTAAAAATTCTAAAATTATTAAAAACAAATTGATTAATATAATTTAAATTAAAAATAATTAATGAATAAACTATTATAAACAAAATAAATGAATAAAATATTAAATAAAACATTCATACGTAATTAAAAAATAAACAAGATAAAATAAAACTTATATTAAAAATTGAAGAATAAGCTAAAACCTTTCGGAGAGAATTTTGATTTAAACCCATAACAGAACCAATCAATAAACCCATAAAAATAAAAGGAAATAAATATAAACTAATATATCTTAAAATATATAATGGGGGTAATTTTAAAATAGTTAATATAATTAAGATAAAATTAAATTTTAAACCTTCAACAACATTTAAAACTCACCCATGAAAGGGGGCAACTCCCATTTTAATTATTAATGAAATATTAAAAATAACTTCATAATAAAAATCCAAATCTATTAATATTATTATAACTGATAGTATTAAAATAGAGGAGCTAACAGCTTGAACAATAAAATATTTAAGACAACATTCAGAAGAACTAAAATTTAGACCTAACATTATAGGAACAAAACAAATTAAAACTAATTCTAAACCACATCAAATTAAAATCCAATTATTTGATCTAATAGATAAAAATAACCCAATTAGTATTAAAATTGAAAAAAATTAATTTCTTAAATATTTAGCTATTAAAAAGAAGAGGGTTTTACCTCTATGTGTAGGGTATGAACCAAATAGCTTATTTAGCTTATCTTTCTAAACTGTAAATTAGTGTATACTGCACATAAATTTTTGATATTTAAGTGTAAGTTTTTTTCTTATATTTACAGTAAAGGTAATTTTATTACATGTTTTATTCTATCAAAATAATCCTTTATTCAGGCACTTTACT